ATCAACAGGTGTTCCATCTTGCAAGTAGGGCATATCTTGTCTAGACAAAATTTTAGAAATGATACCTTTATTCCCATGTCTTCCAGCTACTTTATCACCCACTTTGATTTCACGTTTCTGTAAAATATATACACGAATCTTTTCTGGATTATAGCTGGAACCCGTCTTTTTCTGGATCCATCTCACATCAATAACTCGACCTCTTCCGCCTATAGGTAGTTTTAGAGAAGTTTCTTTTGAAGTGGATACCTGAATCCCAAGTATGGCTCGTAATAATCTATCCTCGGGGGCATACGAGGATTCGTTCGCTGTCTGAGGTGTTAATTTACCTATTAAAATATCGCCGGTTTCTATCCAAGATCCCAGCATTACAATTCCATTTCTGTCTAAATTTCGGAGTAAATGAGCCTCTAAATGGGGTATTTCCTTAGTAATTCTTTCGGGACCTTGACTTGTCACATGAGTCTGAATTTCATATTTCCGTATGTGAAAAGAAGTATAAATATCTTCACACACTAGTCGTTCGCTAATTAGTACTGCGTCTTCAAAATTGTAACCTTCCCATGGCATATAAGCGACTAATACGTTTTTTCCTAAAGCGAGTTCCCCACCAACTGTAGCCGCCCCGTCTGCTAAAATTTGCCCCTTTTTTATACATTTACCCTGCTGAACCTGAGGTTTTTGATGCATACAAGTATTTTTGTTGGAACGTTGATACATAACTAATGGAATGTTTATAGTGTCCCCATTACTTGATAAAATGATCTTGTGAGTATCAGTATAAATGATCTTTCCTTCGCGTTCAGCTATAAGAGACACCCCCGAATCTAGAGCCGTTTGGCGTTCCAGCCCAGTTCCAACAATGCACTTCTCGGATCGAGAAAGAGGAACTGCTTGGCGCTGCATATTAGAACTCATTAAAGCCCGATTCGCATCATTATGCTCAATAAACGGAATGAGGGAAGCTCCAATAGAAAAATATTGGAAAGGAAAAATACTTCTAAAACGAATCTGTTCCCATGCAATAGTCAAAAATTCTTGACGGTATCGAGCCGGAACAACTTGTTCCTCTTGAATACCCCGATTCAGGGCCAAAGAATTTCCTGCGGCTACCATATAATATTCATCTCCATTTGGTGATAAATAAATTATCTGTGCCTCTTTTGATCTCTCAGACATTTCATAAAGCGGACTCTCTATAGATCCCCAAGGACCAATCCTCACATGAATAGCTAAAGATCCAATAAGTCCAACATTGATTCCTTCAGACGTGTCAATTGGGCAAATACGCCCATAGTGGCTCGGGTGGATATCTCGTATCCGAAAGCTAGCAGTTCGTCCCGTCAATCCTCCAGGACCCAAATAACTCAATTTTCGCCCATGAACAATTTGTGTCAATGGATTAGTTCGATCCAAAACTTGAGATAAAGGGTGTAGGCCAAAAAAGGATTCATAAGTGGTTGTTAATGAAGTTGAAGTTACCAAATTTTGAGGAGTCGGTATCAATTTATGTCGGATTGCTCCACATATAGTTCCTCGAATCGAATTTTCTAAACGAACAAGAGCCAATCCGAATTGATCTTGTAACAGATCTGCTACAGAACGAATACGTTTATTTTTCAAGTGATTCATATCGTCAAATGTACCCATTCCAAATTTAATTCCGATCAAATGATCCGCAGCAGCCAATAGATCTCGTGGTAACAAAAATGTATTGTTCTGAGGTATATCAAGATTCAGTCTCCGGTTCATATTTCGTCGACCAATCCTTCCTAATTCACATTTTTGTTGAAAAAATTTCTTTTGTAATTCCTTACATAAGGACTCAGAAAATACCGGATCCCCACCGACACAAGCAAATTGTTGATAAAACTCCAAAATGGCATTTTCTTTGGATCCAATCTTTTTTTTCTCCTTATCATTCGAGAAAGACAAGAAAATTTCAGGGTAACAAACATTATCTAGAATTTCTCTTAGATTTGAACCCATAGCCGATGATAAAACTAGAATAGATATTTTTTGTTTCCTACTTACACGTGCCCATATCCTTGTTCTTCTATCAATTTCTAATTCCGATCTTCCTCCCCAATCTGATATTATAGTGCTGGTATAAACAGCATTTCCGTTATGATCCAATTCTGAACGATAGTAAATACCGGGACTTTGCAATATTTGATTGATCACAATTCTGTATATTCCATTTACTATAGAGGTTCCCAGGGAATTCATTAGAGGAATGTTTCCAATAAAAACAGTTTGTTGTTGCATATCCCTACCGGTTTTCAAAATTACTCCCGCAGGGACATATACTTCAGAAGAATATGTGAGTGATTCATACACAGCATCTCTTTCCTTTATCAGGGGCTCCACCAATTGATACCTTTCCACAAATAATTGAAATTCCATTTCTTGATCTCTATCTTCAATTTTTGGAAACTTATGAAATTCTTCCGTTAAACCCTGATTAATGAACCTACAAAATCCCTCAAATTGTATCTGACTAAATCCAGGTATTGTGGACATTCCCTCATTTCCATTCCGAAGCATCTTAATCTTAAGTTTCCTATTTATTTTTATTGAAAAATTTCAATTATTGATTCACTATTCATCGACCCATATGGATCGACCTAGCAATAATAGAATGTATATTCTGTTTACTGAATCACATAAAATTTTAGTCAACTCCATATATCTATTTCAAACGTATGAACGGAGATGGAACGGCGGAATAAAGAACATTTTGGGCGCAGGTTCAAATTTTCGACGGGTTAAATTGAGAAAATATTTCTGGAAAAAAAATTCTGTTACTTACACTTATGGAGCCTTGTTCAAAATTGGTCCAACTTCTACCTAACGTATTAGTATGATATTACGATCCGACGGGATACCACAAAAAGGAATGATTGAGATTGAATCTCCTCTTTATATCTATATAAATGAAATAAAGACAGAATAATCAGAAGTAGTATAGAGTTTTCCCTTTTTTAACACAAAAAATGGAATTTCATGTTCTAAAAAGAATTGGCGGATTTTTTTTGGTAGGGAGGGCAATTTATAGAATACACTTGAATTGTGTAACTTAATATAAATATACTAAAAAAAAATATTGTATTTATTAAGTACATATTTATTAAGTACATGTTGATACGGCTATCTATCCATATATCACATCCTTTCTTGCACTTTCTGGAGCAACATTAACATGGATCACACTCCACCAAAATTAGTATTTTATATTCAATATTTCAATCTATTTATTCAATGAAAAATTAAAATATGAGAATTCTCTCTAGGGATATGTACATAAGAGAGAGACCCGTCTCGGTATCTGGGTAACAATTTGTGTTTTGGGGTTTACATATACACATATATGTTGTTATAATTGAAATAGAAACGTTTTTTTCAATAAAAAAAAATGAGATTAGTAATAAATCGGTCATAAATCAATTTTCTTTTTCCATTCAAGGAAATAAAATTTTATCTCCGATAAAAATTGAAGAACCATTCACTAATTTCAATTTAAAGACTAATTAAAAGTAAATTGTTAATGGTTCCAATTTGCCCTTAATTTTTCAGTCTGTCGCCAGAATTTGACTCTCAATAGAAAAGAAACGAGAAGGGAAATTATTAACTTATATATATTTTGAGATATAATAAATCGAAGAAAATAATCGAAACCAGATAAAAAAAAAAGAATGTGTTTTTGAGGATTAAGTACAACGGGATTCAAGATAAAAAAAAAGAGTTAAGTTAGTAGTAGAAATAGAATATGGCTAATATTTTTATCCATTTTATTTTGGATCTAAATTTGGCGGCATGGCCAAGTGGTAAGGCGGGGGACTGCAAATCCTTTATCCCCAGTTCAAATCCGGGTGTCGCCTGATCAACCAAAGATTTTTGATTTCTTATTCTGCCGATCTAATTCGATGAATTATTGCTCCGCAAGAAGTGGAGGCGTGGACGTGTCAATACTTGATTTTTATAAACTATAGCGTAGGTTTTAGAAAAGACTGTAACTTTTTTTCTTAAAATCTAAGTCTAGCCCAAATCAAATCGGCAGTAATAGGGATGAAGCAAAAACCTCAATTATTAATTTAATCATTGGTAATGATCGATTCTCACCATTTATTTCAAATTTTTTGAAATAAATGGTGAGAATCAATTCCAGAATGGAATTAAGAACTAAGATCGGAAATCTCGATATACAAAGATTCCTAAGAGGCACCCCATTTTTACTACTAGAATAAAAGATTATATAAAAGACTAGCATATCAAAATCTCTTAAACAATTTTTAATTTTAAGTAGCGTCTCGTGATTCTGTTGGGTATTAAATTAGATTAGATACAATGATGGGAAATAAATTTAGGGCTTGTAGAAAGGCACGAATTTTTATTTAAACTCACGAAAGGCTATGAGTGCTCAGACATAGAATCAGAATAGTTGGTCGACTCTTAGAATAGTTGGTCGACTCTTATAGTATAGAGTAAGGGTAAAAATTGAAAAAAAAAAGAATCTATGTATGTAGTAATAGTGGCAGTGGGTTCTACCGATTCTTTCATAGAAAGACAGTAAGCTTAGATCAAATAGAAAATAGAGGTATCTGATATATAGTTGTGTATAGAAAAGGCGCGTGTATCATCTTGTACTTAATACTTCCTGATTCTACCGGAAATCTTAAAATATTGAAACTTGTTGCAAATGTATTCATTGAATTGATTTGGTTCATCAATAGTCTTAAGTCAGAATCCTATTTTGACTCTGTGCCGTTGATTCCACTATGATTATTAAATAATAATCGAATAATTCTTTCATAGAAATAAGGGACATAATTCACATGGATATAGTAAGTCTTGCTTGGGCTGCTTTAATGGTCGTCTTTACATTTTCTCTTTCACTTGTAGTATGGGGAAGGAGTGGACTCTAGTGCTGTGGACACTACAAATACTAAATTGAGTAATCGATTGCTCAATCGAACTGTATCAATTCTTTATTAATCGTTTTGCGAAGCCTTGCCTTAAAAAAAAGTATTCAAAATTGTACTGGAATAGAGTAATAAATCATTATCATAATTGTATTTTGCAACTCAAATCTACGCATAATAGAAGATTCTTTCCAACCGAATTTTGACTAAATAGTCTATATTTTTTTTTCTAAAAGAAAAAAAATTCTATTATTATGACACTATATATTTTCTTTCCACTGTAAGCGAAAGGATTAGTGATTGTCCAAAGAGGTCCTACACATAATAAAATTAGAGCTTTCTTCCGTTAGGCTATTTACATATCACACATTTCACATTTGTTTTAAACTTCTAGAAATTATACTTTTTTGACTCATCTCATGTTTTGTTTAAACATGAAAAACGGCTAGGTTTACTCTAACCCCTTTTCCAAATCCGAAGAAGTTATCATATAACTACGCGGATCATCCATTAATTGTTCAATCAATGACTTCTTGAGATGAAAAAAAAGAAATAGAATTAAAGTTTTATCTTATCTATATATACATCTACTATATACATATTGTAATTTTATCTATTATGAAGCCTATATTAATATTAGTATACAATACTAGCTAGTGTGGTAGAAAGAACTATACTATATATTATAGTTCTTTCTACCACACTAGCTTAGATACTTAATAACCTACTTCTGTTCTGATTCCAGCTCAGCGCAATCATTTCATTTAAGACTTAGAGTTTGAATTCTTTTCTTTCATTTCTTGAATCATTGAATTGAACTGCTAAGAACTGATAATTCAAGTTTCATTCAAATTAATCATTTTGGCTAACTGTTTTTACATAGATGATAAGTAAAAAAGCAGTAGGAATTAGAATGAACAGTGCAGTAGCAATAAGTGCGAGAATATTGACTTCCATAATCTAATCTTTTTTTTTTCGCAATAACGTAACTCGGGATCTAATCCCATAGAGATGATAAATTTGATTCCTGTAAATTCAATGGGATGAATTGTATCTTGATGATACTGAATCAGATCAATATTATGAATAAAAATTTCTGATCTATCAAATCAATTTCTCGTTGAGAATTGAATAGTATAACATAGGGAGTTTATCCATACAAAAAACCATTTTTGATTAGATCATAAATACCTATCATTAGGTTTTCATCCTTTTTCCACTTGTTCTTTTCTATAACCTAGCATCTTATCTTCCTTATACAATTCTTATACTTATACATATACATAGGATTTTGTATATAGAATACATATACATAGGATTTTGTTACATATACATAGGATTTTGTATATAGAATTATAAGGTATTATATAATATAACCGGTATTCTCTAGGGCATACAGAGAGACGAACAGTATAAGTATAAGTGAGATGTAAAAAAGGTAAGGTTAAGTCTAAAAAATCGACTATTCAAGCTTTACCTTTACTAAGAATAAGAAAAGAAAGGAGCCCCACTTGGTTTTGTTGGTCTTTTATTTTATCTTATTTTATTAGTATACTCTTTGTTTTGTTGGATTGGAGTTGGAACGTATACATCAAAAATTCAATATAAAATTGGAATGAGAATTAAATAAATTGTTTCAAATCAGTAGTCATAATTGAGGCTAAAAAAAATTTTGATTTAGAAAAGATGTGCTTTAACCTAAAAAGTACTTTGCCGGAGAATTAAATTCTATGAAGATTAAGTTCATTGTATATCATATAAATATAATAAACAAAGCTATTTTGTGTCTGTACCCCCCCAAAAATCTGAGCACTCTATTCCATTTCATTGATCAAGAGCAGAATGATTGAAAAAAAAAAAGAGTATTGGTATCTCTTAAACTTTAAATACTGAATACTGAATATAGCAATAGTACCAATTGTACTAAATCTACATATATTTTTCCTTATCAATTAGTACTGGGGAAGAAAAGGAACTTCCCACATTTATCTGATGAGACATGCGAAACAAAAGAAATAATCTCCACGGTGCGAATTTGTTCGATTCCATTTTGCTCTTCGTCTTCCCTTTCGCAAAAATAGAGAAATTAATTTCTCAATTCATGAGATCCTAGTTCGGGACTGACGGGGCTCGAACCCGCAGCTTCCGCCTTGACAGGGCGGTGCTCTGACCAATTGAACTACAATCCCGGCGAGGTGTATAGCATACATATACTTAGGATTTCATAAGAATATTCTACTCGTCATGTTGGAACGTAACAGATATGCGAATGCTATATTGATATTATATCCACATAAATATTATATCCACATAAACACGGGCTTTAGTGAGAGTGAGACGGATTATTAGTAACTAGTGCTTTTTTATTTTATTGTTAAATAAAAATAATCAATCTTTCAATGAGATGAAAAAAAAAAGATAAAGAAAAATTTTTCTTTATTTCTCTACGAAGCAGGCATTACCCTTTCTTTTCTATAGGAAAAATTAATTATATCTTACTCAATTATATCTTACTCATGGGACGGTGAATTCTTGGGCCGAGCTGGATTTGAACCAGCGTAGACAGTCGTCAACGAATTTACAGTCCGTCCCCATTAACCGCTCGGGCATCGACCCAGGAGGAATTCTTTATATGCTTATTGATAATCCATGATCAACTTCCTTTCGTAGTACCCTACCCCCAGGGGAAGTCGAATCCCCGCTGCCTCCTTGAAAGAGAGATGTCCTGAACCGCTAGACGATGGGGGCATATTCGCCCGACCGTCATCATACTATAATGATAGTATGAATAGTTTTTTGGAATTGTCAATATAATCTAATGGTATGGCTAGATTCGAAGAGTCTTTTTATATTCTGATTCTATAGGATTTTAATTTGAATTGAACTTTTTTTTTTTCTTCAATTTTAACTCATTGCTTCGTTTCTTGTTCAGATAAAATATGCCTATCACTATCTCACATTAAGTCAGAAAATTCAAAAACGAGAAAAATTTTACCCCTTTTCTAGGTAAATAGAATTTATTTTTCCATTCTGAGTCTACTGCATATATACATATATGCAGTAGACTCAGAATGGAAAATGGCTAAGTCATGAATTGAGCAGGCCCTTTTAACTCAGTGGTAGAGTAACGCCATGGTAAGGCGTAAGTCATCGGTTCAAATCCGATAAAGGGCTTTTTTCATGAAACTCAAGTCTTTGTCTTCGTTTTTCATCGAAGAATACAGTTTGATAATAAAAGGCAAACATTCTTGTATTATTTATAATATAATGAGTTCTTATTATTTTATTTTGAGTTCTAATTAATAATTTAAAAGTTGAACATTTAATTATTATTATATTGACTAATTGAACTTAGTGGGTGGGGGCTTCTAGCCTGTAGTGACATAATAGTCCTCTTTATATCTTATTATTATTTATTTAAATATTCCAGGAAACATAACATAAATATTCTAGATATCCAACTCCTATTTATTAATCACAAACCAAAATATTCCTACTTCCCTATTGTTCCCACCAAACCTACCATAAAAATGGTAACTAAAAAAAAAGTAAGTGGACCTGACCCATTGAATCATGACTATATTGGCTATTCTGATATTTAAATTCGATCTATATTAAATTGTAGAAAACGGGTTTTTTATTTCCTTTTTTAGTTTCTTAGATCACAAAAGACAAGAATTTGTCGATATTTATGATTTGATTTTCTTGTTAATGGACGCTCTATAGGAATAAATCGCTATTCTTTTCCGATACATATAATATATATATATATATATATATAATATTGAAAAATCCATTTTTCAATATCTTTCCTTGATTTCAAAATCTGATTCCCATATTGTTTTGTTGTTTTGTTTCAGCAATGCAAATAGAGAACGAACGCGAGAAAGGGGCCTTCAGTTCCAGTTTATCATTATTTCATTTAATATTTCATTTAGGGGCAAGGAAAAAAGAGATTTTCCTTTTTTTGTTGGACTCGTTAAAAGATATACTCTGGAATCTGAGTTACAGGAAAATTTAGGGTTCAAATGGTTATATAGTAAAGACTAGTCGAATTGCACTCATGGATTTACCTAGGTCGGTTTATCAACCAATAGAAAATAAAAAATAATTCTTCTTTTTTTTTTCGAAACCCATTGTATTGTATTCTAAAGGGCATGGAACAACGAATCGTCCATACATAATTGAACTATCGCATGCCCTGAAAATGAGATGACGTGTTCGGAAATGGTTGAAGTAGTTGAATAGGAGGATCACTATGACTATAGCTCTTGGTAAAATTACCAAAGAAGAAAATGATTTATTTGATATTATGGATGACTGGTTACGGAGGGACCGTTTTGTTTTTGTAGGCTGGTCCGGCCTATTGCTCTTTCCTTGTGCTTATTTCGCTTTAGGGGGTTGGTTCACAGGTACAACTTTTGTAACTTCATGGTATACTCATGGATTGGCCAGTTCCTATTTGGAAGGTTGTAATTTCTTAACTGCTGCGGTTTCTACCCCTGCAAATAGTTTAGCACATTCTTTATTACTACTATGGGGACCTGAAGCACAAGGGGATTTTACTCGTTGGTGTCAATTAGGAGGGCTGTGGACTTTTGTTGCCCTCCATGGTGCTTTCGGACTAATAGGTTTTATGTTACGCCAATTTGAACTTGCTCGATCTGTTCAACTGCGACCATATAATGCAATCGCATTCTCTGGTCCAATTGCTGTTTTTGTTTCTGTATTCCTTATTTATCCATTGGGTCAATCTGGTTGGTTCTTTGCACCCAGTTTTGGTGTAGCAGCTATATTTCGATTCATCCTCTTCTTCCAAGGGTTTCATAATTGGACATTAAACCCATTTCATATGATGGGAGTTGCCGGAGTATTAGGCGCTGCTTTGCTATGCGCTATTCATGGTGCTACCGTAGAAAATACTTTATTCGAAGATGGTGACGGCGCAAATACATTCCGTGCTTTTAACCCAACTCAAGCTGAAGAGACTTATTCAATGGTCACTGCTAACCGCTTTTGGTCCCAAATCTTTGGGGTTGCTTTTTCCAATAAACGTTGGTTACATTTCTTTATGTTAT